TCTTACGAAACAACAAGAAAGAGGGAATCAATCGATTTTGGGGGTAATCCAATATCATATGGATAATTTAAACGGATGAGATATTCTGCAAATCATTTTTACATTTCTTATAGTAAACAAATAAAAACTTATTGTATATAAAATAGAAAAAAAAAGATAAAATAAAAAATAAGCATTTAGGTATGCGTAAAAATAGATTCTAATCCGCGCCGCTTTTCAACCAAACAAGTAAATTTTGAGTAATATTGAAAAATAAATAATATAAATTAAAAGTGGAAGTTAATTGAATAATAGAAGAAGAAGCTCCATTTACTCAATGAATGACTCCCCTCTAAAACTTTTTGTTTGTCTACTACTTCTTATTTCTTATGTTTTTATTTATTTAAAATAATGAATGTATGAATCTAAACAAAAGATTTCCGATATATCCGGAAAAGAAGAAATATTAATCTTTGGTGAACAAGAGAAAAAGCATTATTATTTCGATACAAGACGACACAAGAAAAAGGAGTTCTACCTTTTCTTGTGTCGAATAGAAGATTAGGAAGACTTATAATCCTTCCTAGAGGTACCTGTTCCTTTCATTTCATTTATCCAGTCCTTGTCTTGTATCTTCTTCCTTTGTTTTTGTATACCTTAGGTTTAAGGAAGTTTACAGAAATACATATTTCATTTTTTTGATCAACAAGAATTCGGCGCTTTTTATCAACTTGATGGTAAGGAATTTCTGGATCTAAAAATTCATTTCATATAATTGAACCTTTTCAAACTGTTTCTTTTTAAGAACCAAAAAAATTTGTGCCAAAATAACAGATGCCAAGAAGAACAAAAGGCCTTGGACGCGTAATGGATCTTGAAGCACTATTTCTGCATCTCCCTGACCAAACCCCCCTACATTAGGATTGCTTGTTAATGGTTGATCAAGCTTGATAGATTCACCCTCTGAAACAAGAAGTTCTGGCCCTGGAGGTATAATATCAACCGCTTGGTGACCATCCGATGCATCAACTATGGTTATTTCATATCCCCCCTTTTCTTTACGTACTATTTTGCTTACTATACCCGCGGATGTAGCATTATAGACTGTATTGTTACTCTTGCTCCCATCAGGATAAATCTGACCCCTTCCCCTGTTCCCACCTACATATATAGGATATTTTAAGAAGTTAACGTCTTTCTTTGTAGCAGGGTCGGGGGAAAGAATGGGAAAGATGATTTCACTATATTTTTGACCTGGAACAGGACCTATCACAAGAATATTTCTTTTATTAGGACGATAACTCAGAAAAGACAGATTTCCTATCTTTTCTTTCACCTCGGGAGAAATACGATCGGTGGGGGCTAATTCGAATCCCTCGGGTAAAATAAGAACAGCCCCCACGTTCAAAGCCCCTTTTTTACCATTAGCAAGGACTTGTTTCACTTGCATATCATAAGGAATTCGAACAACTGCTTCAAATACAGTATCAGGAAGTACAGCTTGCGGAACTTCAATATCCACAGGCTTATTAGCTAAATGGCAATTGGCGCATACAATTCGCCCGGTTGCTTCTCGTGGATTTTCATAACTTTTCTGCGCAAAAATGGGATACGCATTTGAAATAGATGCTCGAGTTATTACATATATCATGATCGATACAGAAATAAATTGAGTCATCTGTTCCTTTACCCAAGAAAAAGTATTTCTATTTTGCATGATCCAATCATTGATCCCGGAATTTCTACAATAAATTAGATAGGTAGTTAGTATAGTTCCCTATCCACGAGTCTGCCATTGTACTGAAAAAATTCGACGAAAACAGGACAAAGGCCTTGAAAAGTATAAAGAATGAGAAAAATAAAAAATGCCCTTTTTTTACGTGAAAAAACTTTTTGATTGATATCAGGAAATCAAATCAGGAAATCAAATAAGTTTATCATTCATTCATTGAATGATAAATGACTACAAGCGAAGGAGATACGCGATTTAAAAAACGGAAGATCCAATATTTCACAATTGTATCTAGAATAACTGGAAAAGTGGAAACAAGACCAGATATAATTTGCTCATTATGAGCCAATCCAAAATCATTGTAGATCGAACCAATCATTAGTTCCCAACCATGGGTTGAGTGAAATCCAATCCATAAATCAGTAACTAAAAGAATAGAAAAAGCTTTTATTGTGTCACTTAAGTTATAGAAGAATTCCTGAATCCAAGAATTCAGAATAACAAGTTCTTCATTACCCAGAATAAAATAACCACTTAGAATAGTAAAACAGATTATATTTGTCGACAAATGCAAAATGATATGGAGATGATATTCATTATGTGTTTTGACCAATTGTATCGTTTCTTTGTGTATTCCTATACGAAGCTTTTTTATATGTGTCTCTGGGTATTCTTTTATCATTTCATCCAACAAGAATAGTTCTTCTAATTCTAGGAATTTTTCTAAAACATTTTTCTCTTGAATATCATTCAAAAAATTTTCGGATTGCCTAGTATTCCACCAATGAATAATCCAAAGTTCCAGACTTTTTTGAAATGAGAGAGAGATCCACCAGGGCAAAAATATTATAGATGCAAGATATGCGAGGGAAGCCAATGCTTTCTTTTTTTTCATTTTTTTTTCTATGAATTGTTAATGAACTGCTTCATTTGTCAACTTTATCTGATCTTATATTTCTCGAAAGCACGAGTTCTATAACAAGGTATCGAACCTATGGATCTATTCCCAGTTTTTTGTAAAAATGTAGTCCTTAGATCTAGAAAAAAGAATATAGAAATAAAAAAGAATATAGAAATGGAATTAAGGATCCCGTTTCGGATGAAATATATATATTTATAATAGAATAAGTAAATTCTAAGTAAATGGGATTTCCGAATATCTCAATTGGATAAATCCGAACGAATTTGTTCCTTTTGATAAAAATTCAAAAAACTTCAATTGGTACGCGCAGGAAATAGCCCAATTCGGCAGCTTTTTGTTCAATTTCTCGTGGAGTCAAATTCTCATCAGTACGAGTCAAGGGGATGGTTCCTTGGCCTCTGATTTCCATATAAAGAATACGACGAGGAAAAAGACCCTCTTTAACCTCCATTCTGATTGATTGGATATCTTTCATAAAGAAGCGAAGGAAAATGCGACGATTTATTCCGGGGAATCCCCAACGAAAAATACACATTATTCCTTCTTTTCTATCGAATCGATCATAACCACTACCTACATTCCACGATATTGTGCACCACAAATAGGAACTAATGAATAAACCCGCGATCCCATAGAACGACATCACGATCCCTTGTGGAAAAAAAAGAATTTGTTGAGAAGGAAATCCAGGTATCAGATTCCTACCAAGATAACTAGAAATTCCAACCACTAAGAATCCTAGTGAACCTAAAAAAAGAATAAAGGCCCAGAAAAAATTACTTGCTTTTCGAGACCCTGTTATAAGTTCTATCCATATATGTTCTGATCGCCAGTTCATACTATACTAGATCCGATTGCATTCGATTGGAATTCAGAAAAAAAAAATTGACTTTACTTTTCTTGATGCCAAAGTAACTTTCATCAACTAAAACTATTCTGATATGAACCCTTAGGAGTAATTGGTTAGATACATTGACTTTCTATTATAAAAATATTTGCCGATCGTTTTTATAACCCGTATATACATGGATTTATACGGATATCATGTATCCGCATGCATAACAGTTCTTTCATTTGTATTCGGAAAAAAGGCACATATCATACCGCATTACACTAAACAAATATCTGTACAAAAAAAAATATCTGGTTGGCCCCATCAGGTCTAGACAATCTTATTTTTTTGTACATGAAGAAATAAAGAAGCCATTGCAATCGCCGGAAATACTAGGCCTACTAAAGGGACAAAAAAAGAAGGTAAGTAAAGATCTGTCATAGAACGGGTACCTCAATTTAATATTTATATCTATTAATTTAATATTTGTATCTATTATAAATATAAAGATATCATAAGTATATCTATTATATTATATTATAATTATTATAAATAATATTAAGATAAATAATATTAAGTACTTAATAAGTGCAAGGAATGAGAACTAAATGAAAATTTAGTGTACCTATTCATCTTTCTACACGAATATGTATGACAACCCACTTTAAGTTTAAGAAATTTTATGAATTCTCCCGTCCTTAATACTCTTTCTATCTTACTAATAAAATAAAGAGTTTTTTTTATTAAAGATAAAGAGTTTATTATAAGTTCGCGACTCTAACTAAACTAATTCAACCCAACAAAAAGGGATTCGATTTCTAATAAAAAATGGAAGTTCTTGGTAGGTAAGGCATAGAAATCACTTCTATTTTTTCTAGATTTTAATATTTTCGTTCTATTTCTATATTATATATATCTGTTTTTCAAAGGAAAAAAACCGTGTAGTTGAAATAACTCACTCAGAACGCCTTTTAAAAGATTACGCGGTATGATTGGGTCGAATAAGCCCTTATGGAATAAATACTCAGCTGCTTGTGAACCGTCGGGTACTGTTTTATTCAATGTTTGTTCAATTACTCTTTTACCTGCGAAAGCAATGTACGCGTTAGGTTCAGCAATAATGACATCTCCCAACATACCAAAACTGGCCGTTACTCCACCAGTTGTAGGAGATGTAAGGATTGATACATAGAATAACTTTTTATTTGATTGATAATTATATGAAGCAGAAGATATTTTAGCCATTTGCATCAAGCTCAAACTTCCTTCTTGCATACGTGCTCCTCCGGAAGCACACACAATAATAACAGGTAGAGATCGATTAGTAGCATACTCGATCAAACGAGTTATTTTCTCGCCTACTACAGATCCCATACTACCCCCCAAAAACTGAAAATCCATAACCCCAATTGCTATGGGAATACCATTTAATTGACCTATGCCTGTTTGAACAGCTTCAGTTAAACCTGTTCTTTGTTGATAAGAATCAATACGATCTTTATAAGGTTCCTCCTCTGAATGAAATTCAATGGGGT